CCACCCCCCGAGTAGATGCTTTAACAGGAATAGGGGTAGATTGATACAATAAAAACCTCTGGGAAAATACCCGCCCGTAACCTAGAAAAGAAAGTACATTCCATAGTCCGTTTGAAGGATTGGCGCCTTACCCATTCAGTGACTTTGGCGCTGGACGTTCCCCCCATGGGTACTCTCGGGTCAGGTGAATTCGATAATAGACGTCTGTTGGCATTCCAGCCTTCCTTCCCCTTTCGGGGCCTATCCGAAAGAGAATCCAGTACCTCTTGGTCGTGAATATCTGAATCGGACGAACCGGCCCCGTGAATATCTTTCCTTCGGAACAAAACAATTCGAATTAGGCTCGGTCAACTGGAATGTTTCTTAGCCATATAGCAGATCTTCCAATTGAGAAGATAAGATCCATCGACCGGAGACGAAGAGAAAGGTCTATCTATTTTCTTTAGTTATTCCGTGCATTTTTGAGTTATTCAGTGAAACCAATGATTCGTTATTGGAGCAGATAGCAACAACCCTTTCATCGGACATGCATATTTTTGATTTTCCAACGGATTTCCATGTTTCATTAATGGAAATTTTTTGATGTAGTGAGTCGGAGTATGAGTACATAGGCTCTGGGTGTTCGCCGTTCCAGAATTCTTGTTTAGGCAGTTCAGACCATCCATACAGACATCGTGTTTTGATCTAAGATTTCAATTCTTTCATGTTTCCACAGTAGCAGTTCCATGTAGCTAAGGCCAAAAATATGGAAGAAACAAGTAGTTCCACGACTCTACCACCCGGTCAATTCTGTTCCACTTAATCCCCCTTTCATGGCCACATATCTTTCCGGCTAAGGAATGGGAAATCTTTCTCCTGTTAAATGAATCAAATGGTTCATCTCATCCGGGAAAAGCCATCTCTTTCTCAACAATGTCTTTGTCATTTGATCCAATAGCGTTCCGTTAGATAGGAACAGATTTGATAAATACTGATAACTCTCGGATAGAATATTCGAACGGAAAGACCCATTAGATAATGAACTATTGGTTCTAAGCCATCTCTGACATCTCTGGCGATGAATCAACAATTCGAAGTTATTTTCTTGCGTATTCTTGATGAACCAGCTTTGAGACAGCGATTTAGAAGGACTGGTTAGGGAAGTAAGAAGCTCCTTTGACATCTCTTGATCTGCAAAGAATTCTCGACGTGAAAACACAGGCGCATCGAAAAAGAATGGATTCGCAGGGTCCCAAAGAAATTGGCTTATTTGAAATTGAAAAAAGACTTGTTCTTTGTAAAATCGATCTCGTGGCTGGGATTGCATGCTTCCACTCTGCAAGAACTCCGAATCATTCTCTTCCGAATCATTCTCTTCCGAATCATTCTCTTGATGAGAAATGATCCGCGTGCCCCAAAATGACCTGGACCAATAGGGAAATCCCAATTCATTGGGCCTTTCGATCCAACCAAATAGATCGGGGTACCATATTCTAGGAGCCCAAACTATGTCATTGAAGAAATCCTCCTCTATCTGTTGCTGGTCGAGGTCTCCTTCTCCAAATGCAACCCCTTCTTCCAATTCAAACTCCGATTCGTCTTTTTCATAGAGAAATTTCTTATCAACGCTAGAACAAAATCCATTTTGCATCATATCTAAGGGATTCCTTCGTTCGGACCGAAGAAGCAATGTCACTCGATCATTATCAAACTGACTGCCATCTTTTTCTGTCCGAGAGGATCCCACCAGAGTCCCTTCTCCTTCGAATACTTCTAATAGGCCACGAACTAGAGCAGAATCAGTCTCAACCAAATAAGAAGTGATCCCTTTTTTTTCAGCGGGTCCGGGTAGAGACCAAAGATCATGAGCGACCGAGCCGGCAGAACAACTCAAAAGATAAAGAAGTATCGTTAATCTCTTCATGCTCGTTGCAAGCTCGAAGTACCAGTTGTACAAATAAGAACCCCCTTCCTTAGGGAATCTCTTCTTCATATAGATAGATATAGGATCTATTGGGCCATTACTTAGAAGTACATTTTGTGCAACAGCCCTTCCTATCTGATAGAAAAGGATCCCATGATCCTGAACCGGTCTTACCTTGGCTCGCAAATTCCAAGTTTGTCTATGAAGAGCGGATCGAATTGTATGAGTGTCTATAATGGATTTCTTCTGTGCAATACTAATGGATAGGGCCTCATTGGTAAGTGCTACAAGATCTCGTACACTGGAACCCATGGTTATGGACCCGAATCCATTAGGATGGGACATTTTCTTTTCCAAGTGAAATCCCCTAGTATATGAAAGAGTGAAAAAGTGCTTTCGTTGTTGTGGAATAAGAAGCCTTCGTAGCTTAAGGCATGTATTTAATTTATTCGGAGCTATTAGAGCGGGATCCACTTTTTTGGGAATATGAGTCGAAGCAATAACAAGGATATTGCTAGTGGAGCATCTTTCACAATCCCTGGAGAGAGAGTTCACTAATAGACCGAGGGATAAGTCATTCGACGCACGCACAGACAG